TTTATATTTTAAATAAATTATTTAATAGACTTATTATCATTATATTTAAATAGAACAAAAATAACTTTTCTTTTTTTCCAAAACCTAAAATAGGTTTTAAAAATTTTAGGTTTTTGGAAAAAAAGGGGGTTTAGTTATTTTTGAAAAGTTTGATCCTAGCTTCAAATTGAATTTTTTATATTTTACACATGTATGTAAAGGCAGTGTTTAAGATTATTAGATATTTGAAATAAAAATTTAATTTCGGCCGGATGACGGAGGGTGCCAGCATCTGCGGTTACACCTGAGGCTTACATTTAAGTTTAGTTTATTTAATTTTTAATTTCAATTATTTATATTCTTTTTTTATGGTGAAATGTTAATTTAGTTAAATTTTATTTAAAAATTTAATTATTAGTTTATAGAAATTGACCAGGATTAGATACCCTGTTATTTTAAATATTTATTAAGTAGTAATTTTATGAAACTTAAAAGATTTGGCGGTAGAATATCTTTTCAGAGGAACCTGTATTTTAATAGAAGCTACACTATTGGTTTTACTTAAATTTATTTTATATACCGCTGTATTAAAAATTAATTAATAATTTAATTTAAATAGATAAWATTTTATTTAATTCAAGTCAAGGTTTAATTTATATTTAAGTTAATATGTGTTACGATAATTAAAATTATGGTTTAAATTGGATTTGAGAGTAATTTTTAATTTTAGATTTGAATTTAGTTCTGTTTTATGTACATATCGCCCGTCGCTCTAGTTTTAAAATTAGATAAGTCGTAACAAAGTAGATGTTTTGGAAAAAGTATCTAGCTAAAGAGAGCTTGAAGTTAAGCGGTTCATTTACATTGAATTGATTGTGTCGCACACATTTTTAGATTAGGTGTTTATTTTATTTTTATATTTTTTATATTTTAGTTGTTAAATTTATTTTGGTGTGTAAACTGTGGGGGGACAGTGAAATATTATTATATAAATTTAATAAGTAAGAATATAAATTACTTTTTGTATCAATGAATTTTTATTTACTGTTTTTTAATTTTTTCTCGAAAATAAAAGATTTAATTATAATAATTTACTACGTTTCAAAGTAGCATAAAATATTAATTAGTGGTGAAAAGTTAGCCGGGTTTATTGGTATCTAGTTTTAAGTTAACTATTTATTTTTTTTATAATACTTTAAGTTTATTTAATTTATATAAATGGATTATCATTTATTTTTATTGTTTACATTCCTATTTAGGTTGATTAATTTAATGGGGCTTAAGGTTGGCTTTAGTTCTTTTATATTTTATTTGTTATTAAATTTAAAATTTAATACCAGGGGAATTTAAATTTAAATACTTAAATTTTTTCCTTTATATTATAATGATTTTATTAGTAAAATTTATTTTTTATTTTATGATTTATTTACTTTTGGTTGATGAACTTTACATTATTTTGTGGGGCTGTTTATCAAAAACATTTTTTTAACTTTATATTTAAAGTAAAACCTGCCCACTGTGGAGATATAAAGGGCCGCGGTATTTTGACCGTGCTAAGGTAGCATAATCATTAGTCTTTTAATTGGGGAATGGTATGAATGGTTAAACCTATAAAATTTTTATTTTCCGTGATATTTCAATTTTAATTTAAAGTTAAAATTCTTTAATTTTCTTTTAAGACGATAAGACCCTTTAGATTTTAATTAAATTAAGGTTAGGTTAAGTTGGGGGGCTTTATTTAATCTTAATTTAGTTTAATTGGGGCAATTATATTAAATTAGAATTTAATTAAGTTATATTTTAAATATTATTTAATCTTTAGATGAAAATTAAAAAGTTACCTAAGGGATAACAGCGTAATTTTACTGACGAGTTCATATTTATAGTTAAGTTTGCGACCTCGATGTTGAATTAAGTTAAATTTAGGGGGTAGCTTTTYTTAAGTTTTAGTCTGTTCGACTAATAAATTCTTACATGATTTGAGTTCAAATCGGTGTGAGCCAGGTTGGTTTCTATCTGAAAGTTTTGTTTATTATTTATTAGTACGAAAGGACCATTAATTACTAATTTTTTGCGCTAAATTGGCAGATTAGTGCGACTGACTTAGAATCTTTTTATAAATTTATATTTATTTAGTAATTTATTATTTTTTTGAGATCTTAAGGTTTTTTGGGGGGTATATCTTTATGGTAGTAGGAATTCTTGTTAGAGTGGCTTTTATGGTTTTGTTGGAGCGGAAGGTTTTAGGCTATATTCAGATTCGTAAGGGTCCAAATAAGGTTGGTTACACAGGTGTAATTCAGTCGTTTAGTGACGCTGTTAAGCTTTTTGTTAAAGAAAGATTTAATGCTTACAGTTCAAATTTGTTTATTTATTATTTTAGTCCTATTTTTTCTTTATTTGTGGTTTTAGTGTTGTGGGCTGTCCTTCCTTATAGCTCCTTGCTAGTAAATTTTATTTACGGGGGTATTTTCTTTTTTGCTTGCACCAGCTTGGGAGTTTACGTCTTGATTGGGGGGGGTTGGTCTTCAAATTCCAGATATGCTTTACTCGGTGCCACCCGTGGGGTGGCACAGACTATTTCTTATGAGGTTAGAATAATTTTGATTTTTTTAAGTCTAGTCTTTTTTTGTAAGAGATATAATTTAATAGTTTTTATTACTAACCAGGGGTTTTTAATTTTTTTATTTATGTTTATGCCTATTTTTATATGTTGGGTTATCTCTTGTTTAGCTGAGACTAATCGAACTCCTTTTGATTTTGCTGAGGGGGAGTCAGAGTTAGTCTCAGGATTTAATATTGAATATGGTAGAGGTGGGTTTGCTTTATTTTTTTTAGCTGAGTATGGGAGAATTATTTTTATAAGTTATTTCATTACAAGTTGCTTCTTTGGGTGGTTTTTTTTTAGTTCATTAATATTCAATTTTTTAGGGGTTTTTTTTTGTTTTTGGTTTATTTGAGTACGGGGGACTATGCCCCGGTATCGTTATGATAAGCTTATAAATTTAGCTTGAAAAAGATTTCTACCTGCTTCTTTATTTTTTTTACTATTTTATTTAGGAGTTGTAGGATAGTCTTGAAATTTTTTAAGAGAAATCATTAAGAGAGTTAAACTCTTTTTGTTTACTTTCAAGGTAAATGCTTGGGCGTTCAGCCAAATGATTGGTTATTATTACTTTATAATTTTATCTCATGTGGCTAGAATTAATGGGTTTATGAAAAAGTATAAAAAATATAAAATAGTTAGGGTTTGCCCTACTATAATATAAGGGTCCTCTGCTGGGCGAGCTCCGATTCATGTTAGTATAAGTACAATGTTGACTAGTAGCCAAAATATAGCTTGTTGAGGTGGGTAAAATTGATTTCTTCTTATTTTTTGTTTATGTAGAAATGGTATTGTTATGAGAATTAAAATTGATAAAACTAGAGCGAGGGCCCCTCCTAGCTTGTTAGGAATAGAGCGTAAGATTGCGTATGCAAATAAAAAGTATCATTCCGGCTGAATGTGCACTGGGGTAACTAAGGGGTTTGCCGGAATGAAATTTTCAGTGTCCCCAAGAAGGTACGGTTCTCTTAAAACTAAGAATGTTAGGGCTGCGCCGAGGGTGACAAAACCTAGGAAGTCTTTTGTAGAAAAATATGGGTGAAAGGGTAGTTTATCCTTATTAGAGTTAGAGCCGATTGGGTTATTAGAGCCCGTTTGGTGAAGGAATAGAAGATGAATTGCGGCTAGTATCGCCACAATAAACGGTAAAATGAAGTGGAAAGTAAAAAATCGGGTGAGGGTGGCGTTATCAACAGCAAATCCCCCTCAGATTCATTGTACAAGGGTTTGTCCTAAGTAGGGGATGGCGGATAATAAATTGGTAATTACAGTAGCGGCTCAAAACGATATCTGGCCCCAGATTAATACATATCCTATAAAAGCAGTTCCTATAAGAACTAATATAATAATTACACCTACTAACCATGTGTGAGTTAATTTAAAAGATGAATAGTATATACCTCGGCCTGAGTGGATGTAAAGGCATAAGAAAAAGAATGACGCTCCGTTGGCGTGTAAGGTGCGAATTAGTCACCCGTAATTTACATCTCGGGTGATATGAGCCACTGTATTAAATGAAAGATTTACGTCTGCCGAGTAGTGTATGGCTAAAAATAGTCCTGTAATAATTTGGATGATTAGACATAGCCCCAGGAGAGATCCTATATTTCAGAATAAAGAGATATTAGAGGGGGTAGGCAGATCAATTAAAGACCCGTTAACAATTTTAATAATAGGATGGGTTTTTCGTATATTTATCATTACTAAGAGTTTGTTAAGTTTGTTATTAGACGAATTGGGCCTTCTATTTTTTTGGAGATTTTTACAACAATGATTAGAGTTAATAATAAATAAACTATAATTATTATAGTGGTGGGTATTAAAGTTATTGAAAATATAGATTTTAAAGAGTTTATTGAGTTCATATAGGCGTTTGTTTTAAATCTGTTGGTTTGAGTAGCTAGAATTATTAAAGTTAAACCAGCAATAAATAAAATTGGGTAAGCTATCTTATTAAAATTTAATTCAAATTTTTCGTTTGAGGCTAGTCTAGTAATATAAATAAATAAAACTATAAGCCCTCCAACAAAAATTAAAAATAGGGTGAAAGAAAATCATCTGGTGTATGATAATATTCATACTAGGATACACATTAAAATTGACTGAATTAAAATTAAAAATGTGATTGTAACAGGGTGATTTGTTAAAAATATAATTAGGGTTAATGCTGTTGATATAATTATAATCAATTTTATAACAGAGTTTAGTTTAAATTTTAAAATTTTGGTTTTGGATACCTAAGATGATATCTTCAGCTCTGAAGTTTTTATAATTTCTTAAATTTTAGTTTACAAGACTAACGTTTTTTTTAAACTATAAAAACTTATTAATTTAATACATGCGTTTTTGGTTTTTAATATTGTGGTGGGTCTTTATATTTATTGTATAACGTTTAAACACTTATTAGTTGTCTTGCTTTCTTTGGAGTTTCTGGCTGTTATAATTTTTTTTTTATTTATTTTATTCTTATGTGAGGGGTCGTATTATTATTCTTTAGTTTATTTGATTATAGTTGCTTGCGAGGGCGCCCTGGGGCTTTCTGTTTTAATTGTTATAGGACGAAGGCATGGGGGGGATTATTTCAGAAGTTTTAGTTTGTTGTATTAATGATAAAAATTCTTTTTTTTTTGTTGAGGTCTAGTGGGCTTTTGTTTTTGGGGCCGTGTTATTTTTGGTACATGCCTGGCGTTTTATTAATTTTTATACTATATATTATAAATTTTAATTTCTTTTTTCCTGATAGTTTGATTGTTTCTTCTTCCTTTTTTTTTGATACTTTTTCTATATCTTTAATTCTTTTAAGTGTTTTTATTAGAATTCTGATGTTGGTGTCTAGAAATGGGATTTACGGAGTAGCGGGCAGGGATTTATATGGATATTTAATTTATTTTTTAATAACAATTTTATTTTTAACTTTCTTATCAAGAAGCCTTTTATTATTTTATTTTTTTTTTGAGGTTTCTTTAATCCCAACCCTATTGATTATTATAGGTTGGGGTTACCAGCCAGAGCGGTTGCAAGCTGGTGTTTATTTTTTATTTTATACCCTAAGTGCGTCATTGCCCCTTCTTTTAGTTTTAGTGAATTTTTTCACCTTAGGGGGAAGATTTAATTTTGTTTTAATACCTGGGGATTATATCTTACTGGCCGGGGGGATAATTTTATTTTTTTTTTCAATTTTGGCTTTTTTAGTAAAGATGCCCATATTTTTTGTTCACTTATGGTTACCTAAGGCACACGTGGAAGCCCCAGTGGCTGGGTCAATAATTTTGGCTGGAGTTCTATTAAAGTTGGGGGGGTATGGAATTTATCGAGTTGCCAGGTTAGTAAAGTTTATATCTTCGGCCTATGTAGGTTATTTTTTTGGCCTGAGAATTTTAGGGATAGTGTATGTAGGGTTAATATGTTGTCGTTTAAACGATCTAAAGGCTTTAGTGGCTTATTCATCAGTTGCCCACATGGGGTTAGTAATTTGTGGTTTATTAAGATTTTATTTTTGAGGGACAGGGGGCGCGCTAATTTTAATAATTAGGCATGGCCTATCTTCATCTGGTTTATTTTGTGCGGTTAATATTTTTTATGAACGTACAGGAAGTCGTGGGTTTTATATTAATAAAGGCTTAATTTCAGTTTTTCCTTTGTTAAGTTTGTTATTTTTTATACTTTGCGCGTCTAATATGGCAGCCCCTCCTACTATCAATCTGTTGTCAGAAATTATTATTATAGGGTCTATGATTAAGTTTCACAAACTTATAATTTTATTTTTCCCTTTAGGTTCTTATCTTGGGGCGGTTTTTACTTTATATCTATTTTCTTACTCTCAGCATGGAAAGTTTATTGAGGGACTTTTTTCTCTGTCTTTAATTAAATTTCGTGAGTTCCATTTAATGGTTATTCATTTATTGCCTTTAAATTTTTTGGTTTTAAACGCTGACTATTTTTTATTTTATTTATATTTGAATAGTTTATTTAAAAATTTAAGGTTGTGGACTTTAAGAAGATTTTAATCTTCAGATAATTTTTTTGTTTCGTTTATTAAATTTTTATTTAGGTTTGATGTTAATATTTTCATTCTTTTGCTTCTCTGTGTCTGGGGTAATTTTTAATATATACGAGAAGGTTATGTTATTGGAGTGAGAGATTTTTAGATTTTTAGGAGTAAATATTATTATGACGTTACTCTTAGATTGGGTGAGTCTTACTTTTACGGGGTTAGTTATGTTTATTTCTTCTTTAGTTTTAATTTATAGCTTTTACTATATATCTGGGGATAAGTATATTGTCCGATTTACTTTATTGGTTTACCTATTTGTTTTATCTATGATTTTAATAATTATTAGGCCCAATATAATTAGAATTCTTTTAGGTTGGGACGGGTTGGGGTTAGTTTCTTATTGTTTAGTTATTTATTACCAGAGCTTTAAGTCTAATAATTCCGGGATACTAACTATTTTGTCTAACCGGGTGGGGGATGTAGCTATTCTTTTAAGAATTGCTTGGATGCTAGACTTTGGATCTTGAAATTTTTTTTATTTTCAGCATTTCTATTTGGGAAATTACGGGTTTGTGTTAATAATAGTAGTGCTAGCTGCTATAACTAAAAGAGCTCAGATTCCATTCTCTGCTTGGCTCCCGGCTGCGATGGCGGCACCAACGCCGGTTTCGGCGTTGGTGCATTCTTCTACCTTGGTTACAGCTGGGGTTTATCTTTTAATTCGGTTTAATTATTTGTTGGGAAATAGTAGGTTTCTTTTATATATGGGCTCTTTGACTATGTTTATGTCCGGCCTTGGGGCTAATTTTGAGGGGGATTTAAAGAAAATTATTGCTCTGTCTACTTTAAGCCAGCTAGGTGTGATAATATTTGTTCTATCTCTAGGATTCTATGAGTTAGCTTTTTTTCATTTAATAACTCATGCATTATTTAAATCTTTGTTATTTTTGTGTGCAGGGTCTTTCATCCACGGCTGCGGTGACATTCAAGATGTGCGTTTCTTTGGGGGTATTTACAGACTTATGCCGGTGAGGTCAATATTTTTTATTGGGTGTTCAATTTCTCTATGCGGGTTTCCCTTTATATCTGGGTTTTATTCTAAGGATTTGATTTTAGAGGTGTTTATAATAATGGGCGGCGGGGTGGCGCTCACGCTGATTATTGTTCTTGGGACTTTATTTACCGTGACTTACTCCATACGTCTTATCATTCACATATTTTTTAAAAATATAGGGGTGTTAAAGATAATCACTAATTCCGAGTCTTATGGGATAGTGGTGCCTATGGGCATTTTATTTATATTTTCTGTAATTATGGGGAGATATTTTAGTTGACTGCTTTTTCCTTCTTACAGTGTCTTTTTACCTTACGGGTTTAAATGTTTTTTTCTTTTAATAATTTTTATTATGTCAGCTTTGATTTACTTAAAAAAAGTAAGGTTTGTAAGACTAAGGTCAGGTTCGGTGAGTTATTTTTATTCAAATTTTTTTGGCTCTATGTGATTTATACCCTTGGTTTCTACTTATATAATTATAGGAGGCCTACGGTTAGGAGAATATTTGGTGAAAAACTTAGATCAAAGATGGGTTGAGTATCTTGGGGGTCAGGGGACTTTTATGTTGTTGTCTTCTAATTCTTCTATTCTTGATTTTAATTCTTTTTCTGGGATGAAAATATATTTTTTAGGATTCTTTTTTACTATCCTAGTTTCTTTATTTTTTATTTATTTAAGTAGCTTAAACTAAGAGTACGGGCCTGAAGATCCCGAGGTGGCTTAACCCCTTAAATAAGTAATTAACCAAAAATATTTATTTTTACACTGAAAATGTAGAGTTTTGACTTAAACTAGGCTAACGGAAAGAAAATAACATTTTAAATTGCTACCTAATGAGTTAGAAGCTCATTTTTATTTTTCTTTTAAAAGGAGATTTATTATATCTCTACGTATTATTAACAGTAATATTCCTAATGGATTCTTTTAAAAGAGGAGGTTATCCAAAATTCAGGTCGAAACTGATTGCAATCTTTCGCTTTCTTAAAAAGATAAACTCTGAAGTACCTCCTGAATGCAACCCAGGTGTTATAATTAACTATAATCCTACAGGTCTCAGCTAAGGGCCCCTTCTTTCCATTCGTGAAATAAACCTAGTAGTAAAATTAAAATAAAAAAAGAGGATATAACTATAAGTGGCTTTTTTTTATTTGTGTGTGTTAAAAGGGGTATGGGGAGAATTAACGTGATTTCAACATCAAAAATTAGAAAAATAATAGCAATTAAGTAAAATCGAAGGGAGAAAGGAAGCCGGGCTGAGGCTTTAGGGTCGAATCCGCATTCGAAGGGGGATATTTTTTCTCGGTCGAATACAGTTTTTTTTGATACGGCTAAATTAATTAGGATTAAAATAATTGATAAAATTATCATAGAAATAGTTAAAATAATGATTACAATTTCCTTGCCAGGACTTTTTAATTGGAAATTAAATTTACTTTTTATAATAAAATTGTATCTACCTCATCAATAAATTCTTATATATAAAAATAATCATACTACATCTACAAAATGTCAGTATCAAGCTGCCGCTTCGAAACCAAAATGGTGAATTCTTGAGAAGTGGGAGTTGATTAGTCGAGAGAGGCAGGTCAGAAGGAAAAGGGACCCAATGATTACGTGAAGTCCGTGGAAGCCTGTGGCAATGAAAAATGTACTCCCGTAGGCGGAGTCAGCAATTGTGAAAGAGGCTTCTCAGTACTCTATTGCTTGAAGCAGCGTAAAATAGAATCCAAGGGTAACAGTTATAATTAAAGAGTTTATAGCCTGGGAGTGGTTTTTTTGCAGGATAGCGTGGTGTGCTCAAGTTACTGTTACACCAGAAGATAGAAGAATAATGGTGTTTAATAGGGGAACTTGGATTGGGTTAAAAGGATTAATTCCCTTAGGGGGCCATTGTATGCCAATCTCTATCGTAGGGGACAGGCTAGAGTGAAAAAAGGCCCAAAAAAATGAGAAGAAAAAAAGGACTTCAGAAGTAATAAATAGAATTATTCCCCATCGCATACCCTTGGCTACCTTTATGGTATGAAGTCCTTGGTGAGTTCTTTCACGGGAAATATCTCGTCACCACTGGATGCAGGTTAAAATTAAAATTATCTTACCGAATAAAAATAAATAGGGGGAGTTGTTGTTAAATCAGTTTACTAGTCCTGCAGTTAATATTAGGGCTCTAACAGCACCAGTGAGAGGTCAGGGTCTTTGGTCTACTATGTGGAAGGTGTGATTTTTTTTAATTAGCATTAATGTCTATCGATTTCTCTCGAATAAAGTGTGGATAATACTGCAAAAACGTAGGATTGAATTATAGCCACAGCTGTTTCTAACGTTAATAGAAGAATTTGAGTTAGGATTAATCCTACAAGGATTATGTTTGTTGCTATGGCTGTTTGGTTGCCTAAAAGAGTCATAAGAAGGTGGCCTGCCATTATATTTGCTATTAGGCGCACTGAAAGGGTAATTGGGCGGATTATGTTTCTTACTAGTTCAATTAGTACTATAAAAGGTATTAAGGGGCCAGGAGTTCCGTTAGGGACTAAATGGGCTAATATATGTAAAGTTTTTTTTAGCCAACCGAATAATATAAAAGACAGTCAAAGGGGTAGGGCTAAAGTCAGGGTTATTGAAAGGTGTCTTGACGAGGTGAAAATGTATGGGAATAGGCCAAAAAAATTATTTATAAGGATAAAAAAAAATAGAGTAATGAAAATAAAAGAAGCGCCTTTATTTTCCTTAGAAAGAAGTATTTTAAATTCTTTATGTAGTGTTGTTTTTAACTGAATAAAAAATTTATTTATTTTTGAATTAATAACTCAGAAGTTCGGGAATAAAATTATTACAAATAAAGAGGTTCTAATTCAGTTTAATGGGATTCTAAAATTAGCAGAGGGGTCGAAGGATGAAAATAGATTAGTTATCATGCTCATAAGTTTTTTTTTATTTCTTGCTTGGGGGCGTCATTTTTATTTTTAGCTTCAGGTTTTAAAAAATTGAAATAAATCTTTCTTATTAAGATAATTATTATTACAGTGAAAAATAAAAAAAGAGTTAATCATATAATTGGCGATATTTGAGGAATTAAAAAATATTCTTTAATAACTTAATCTTGACAAGATTATATTATATCTTTAACTAATTTTTTAGTTAAAAATATTTGTTAATTTATTATAGAGTGGTTTAAGAGACCAGTGCTTACTTTCAGCCATTTAACTAATTAAAATTTTTTACCCAGTTAATAAAATATTTGGGGTTAACGCTCTCAATAGTGATAGGCATAAATCTATGATTTGCTCCGCAAATTTCTGAGCATTGACCAAAGAATAATCCAGGGCGGGTGGAAAAAAAATTAATTTGATTTAGGCGCCCTGGGACAGCGTCAGCTTTAACGCCGAAGGAAGGGACTGTTCAGGCGTGAATTACATCTGCGGCTGTGATTAAAACTCGAATTTGAGAGTTTATAGGGATAATAGTTCGGTTATCTACGTCTAAGAGGCGTAGGTAGTTATTTTTTTCTATAAAAGCGTCAAATTCAATGTCAGTAAAATCTGAATATTCGTAGGATCAATATCATTGATGGCCGATAGTTTTAATAGTAATTGCTGGTTTAAAGGTTTCATCTAGAAGGTATAATAACCGAATTGAAGGAAGACCGATAAAGATTAAAACGAATCTTGGCACAATTGTTCAAAATAGTTCTAGAGGTTGTGATTCTAGTATATGATGGTCAATATTGATATTAAAGCATGTTGACATTAAATTATACCCTACAATAGAGACGATTAGGATTAAAATAGTTATAGTGTGGTCATGAAAAAATGTTAGCTGTTCTATTAAAGGTGACGCGGCGTTTTGAAGATTTAAGGCGTTTCACGTAGCAATTTCTAATAAAAATTTTGTTTTATTTATGAAGCTTAAGTTCATGGCACTATTCTGCCATATTAGAAGTTATAGATTAAGGTTAATTCATTGTAAGTGTGTTCTGAAGGGGGGTTGTTTTGAGTTCACTCAATAAATGAGGGTTGAATAGAGCTTGTTATTACAGGCCGTGCTGAAATTATAGACTCTCATATAATGTAAGAAAATATAAGGATTGCTACCACTGAAGTGTATCTTCCTATTGAGGATACAATATTTCATGATGTAAATGCGTCTGGGTAGTCAGAGTAACGACGAGGTATTCCGTTTAACCCTAGAAAGTGTTGGGGGAAAAATGTTAAATTAACCCCTAGGAATATAACAGTAAATTGGGCTTTTAGTAGGGTCGGGTTTATACTATAGCCAGTAAAGGTGGGGTATCAATGGATAAGTCCTGCTATGATAGCAAAAACTGCACCTATTGATAGCACATAGTGGAAGTGGGCTACAACATAGTAAGTGTCATGAAGCACGATGTCGATAGATGAGTTAGAAAGAATAATACCAGTTAGCCCTCCAACTGTGAATAGGAAAACAAATCCAATAGTTCATAATAGTGCTGGAGTAAAAGAGATAAGAGTCCCTTGGATGGTTGCGATTCATCTAAAAATTTTTACTCCTGTAGGCACAGCAATAATTATGGTTGCTGTTGTAAAATATGCTCGGGTGTCAACGTCCATTCCTACTGTAAATATATGGTGCGCTCAGACAATAAACCCTAGGAGCCCAATAGCTGACATTGCATAAATTATTCCTAGTTGACCAAAAGTTTGTTTTTTACCTGATTCAAATGTGATAATATGAGAGATTATACCAAAACCGGGGAGAATTAAAATATAAACTTCAGGGTGCCCAAAAAATCAAAATAGGTGTTGGTATAAAATAGGGTCCCCGCCTCCGGCTGGGTCAAAAAACGTTGTGTTTAAATTTCGGTCAGTTAAGAGTATAGTGATGGCTCCTGCAAGAACTGGGAGGGACAGCAAAAGTAGGATAGCTGTTAAAAATACTGATCACACGAATAGAGGTGTTTGGTCTCAGGTTATTCCTGGGGCTCGCATGTTAATAATTGTGGTGATGAAGTTCACGGCGCCTAAAATTGATGAGGCACCTGCTAAGTGAAGTCTAAAGATAGATAAGTCTACTGAAGCCCCCGAGTGGGCAATTCCGGCGGCCAGAGGGGGGTACACTGTTCAGCCGGTCCCAGCCCCTCTCTCCACTAAGCCTCCTATAAGTAGTAGGGTGAGAGAAGGGGGAAGCAGTCAAAATCTTATATTATTTATTCGGGGGAATGCTATATCTGGGGCACCAATTATTAGAGGTACTAACCAATTCCCGAACCCGCCAATTATGATCGGCATAACTATAAAAAAAATTATAATAAAGGCGTGGGCTGTTACTATTACGTTATAGATTTGGTCATCGCCAATAAATCTCCCTGGTTGTCCTAGTTCCAGGCGGATTAAAACTCTAAAGGCTGTTCCTACTATTGCAGACCATGCGCCGAAAATTAAATATAGAGTCCCGATATCTTTATGATTTGTTGAAAATAGTCAACGTTTGATAGATAAAATGGCTGAGGTTAGGCATTAAACTGTAAATTTAACTAGGGGTCGAAGAGATCCTTTTATCAGGTTTTGTATTCAATGATGATTTAAATTTGCAAAATTTGAGGTGAGAGCTACTCCAAGACTTAAATAAAGTTTAAAGGAATAAAACCTTTAAAAAAGACTTTGAAGGACTCCAGTTTAATTAACTTAAAACTTTAGAGTAAAAAGTAAAATAAGGGTATAATTATATTTAGTGTAATACTAAACGTAGGGAAAAAAAAGTTTTTTTTGGTTGGGGTGTATTCAATTTTTTTTAAGTCTGATTTGTTAAGCAAATTTATGTAAATAATTCGTAAATAGTAAAAAAGTGAAATCATAGCAGGGAAGATAAATAAGATAGTTAATCTACTTAAGTAAAAGTTTATTATTCTCGTGATAACTGACAACTTTATAGAAAATCCTAAGAATGGGGGGAGACCTCCGAGGGATAAAAGGTTTATCGCGGTAGTTAGATTGTTGATTTTGGGGTTTTGTTTTATTTCATTAATGAATTTAATTTTATCCAGATGAATCGGGTAAATTACTGAAAGGGTAATAGAAGAGTAAGCTAAAAAATATACTAGTCAAAGTCTTAATCTTATAGAGGAAGAGATAACTAATCACCCTGCGTGAGAGATGGAAGAGTATGCTATTATTATTTTAATTTTTTTTTGGTTAAGCCCTCCTAGAGAGCCGGTTAGAGTTGAAGCGGCGGCGGCAATAACTAGATAGGGGGAGTAAATATAAGTTATAAGAATTAATGGGGCAATTTTTTGTCAAGTAAATATAATGAAACACTGGGTTCAGTTTATAAAATTAATTATTTGAGGGAATCAAAAGTGGAAGGGGGGAACTCCACTTTTGATGAGAAGAGATAAAAATAATATAATTTCCGGTAAATTTATAATGCTTATCTCAGATGTCTGTATATTAAAATTTACTGAAATAATTATGACTACAGAGGATAGGGCTTGGACTATAAAATATTTAATTGAACTCTCTGTTAATTTTTGATTTAATTTAATAAGAATAAGGGGGATTATTCTCATTAAATTAATTTCTAAGCCAAGCCAGGCCGTGAATCATGTATTAGAAGAAATGGCTATAATTCTGCCTAAAAGTAAAGATATAAGGAAAAGAAGACTTCTTGGTGCTAAAAACATTAAAAAGAAAGAGATTAATACTCTTATAAATGAGGTATGAACCCATTAGCTTTTTTAGCTTATCTTTTTATATTTTAGTTTTTAGGAACATTAGATTTTGAGTCTGAGGGAAATAACTCGTAGTTATTAAATATAAAAGAGGTAAAAAAATACATGATTTATTCTATCAAAATAACCCTTTTATCAGGCACTCTTTTTCTTTTTTCAAGAATAGTCTAACTGTCTTACTATAAAAATTAANTAAAAAAGTAAATTTATATAATAAATATTATATATATATATATATTAAATTTATTTAATTTAAAATTATAAATGTATATATTTAATTAAATATTATATATATATATATATATAATTAAATATTTTATATATTAAAATAAGAAAAAAAAAGAATATTTATTGTAAATC